CAAAAGAAGGGGTCAAGTCAAATAGTCTTCTTCAAAATCTACATACTATGGCTAGGAATGTGGTACTAAGGAATTCCCGGCATCTCGTAGAAAAAGAGTATAAACAAACAAAAGGCTTTTTAGAATTTCATTTTTTATCATAGATAATCATATCATAATCATAATTACTAAAAATAATTGGGTTCTTTTTACAAATTTGATGTCGATAAATCCGCGAGTCTAGAAATTCATTTCGGACAATTGAACCTTCTCGAACTGTTTCTTTTTAAGAACCAAAAAGATTTGTGCCAAAATAACAGATGCGAAGAAGAACAAAAGGCCTTGTACACGTAATGGATCTTGAAGTACTATTTCTGCATCTCCCTGACCAAATCCGCCCACATTAGGATTACTTGTCAACGGTTGATCCAATTTGATAGATTCGCCTTCTGAAATAAGAAGTTCTGGCCCCCGAGGGATAATATCAACCACTTGACGTCCATCCGATGTATCCGCTATGGTTATTTCGTATCCCCCCTTTTCTTTTCGTAGGATTTTGCTTACTATACCTGATGCTGTAGCATTATAAACTGTATTGTTACTCTTGCTCCCGTCAGGATAAATCTGGCCCCTTCCCCTGTTTCCGCCTACGTAAATAGGATATTTTAAGAAGTGAATGTCTTTCTTAGTAGTGGGGTCGGGGGAAAGAATAGGAAAGGTTATTTCACTATATTTCTGACCAGGAACAGGGCCTATGACAAGAATATTTTTTTGATTGGGGCGATAGCTCTGAAAAGACAGATTGCCCATCTTTTCTTTTATCTCGGGGGAAATACGATCGGGAGGGGCTAATTCAAAACCCTCTGGTAAAATAAGAACAGCCCCCACATTCAAAGCGCCTTTTTTACCATTAGCAAGAACTTGTTTCAGTTGCATATCATAAGGAATTCGAACAACTGCTTCAAATACAGTATCGGGAAGTACCGCTTGCGGAACCTCAATATCGACCGGTTTATTAGCTAAATGGCAATTGGCGCATACAATACGTCCAGTCGCTTCTCGTGGATTTTCATAACCCTGCTGTGCAAAAATGGGATATGCATTTGAAATGGATGTACGAGTTATGATATATATCATGAGCGATACGGAAATAGATCGAGTAATCTGTTCCTTTATCCAAGAAAAAGTATTTCTAGTTTGCATGGTCCAAGCATTGATCCCAAAAATTTCTACAATAAATTGGGGTAGGTCACTAATGGAGTTTCCTATCCACGATTCTGTTATTTACTGGAATAATTTGACTGGATTAATAGAAATTAATTTCTATTTTTATAGGAATATAGGAGGAATCGCGGGATGGCTAGAAATATAAAGCGATTTTCAACGCTTTGCTTATATACCACTGCAAAGTAAGAAACATTCTAATTATTATTAGATTAGGTAGATAATTTTTCAGTCATTCATTGAATGATAAATCACTACAAGTGACGGAGATACGCGATTTAAATAACGGAAAATCCAATATTTGAAAATTGTATCTACAATGACTGGAAAAGTGGAAACAAGGCCAGATATAATTTGATCATTCTGAACAAATCCAAAATCCTTGTAGACAAAGCCAATCAGCAGTTCCCAACCATGCGGCGAATGAAATCCGATACACAAATCAGTTAATAAAAGAAGAGAAAAAGCTTTTATTGTGTCACTTAAGTTATATAGGAATTCCTGAGCCCAAGAGTTAAGAATAAAAAGTTCTTTATTACCCAAAATAGAATAACCACTTAGAATAATGAAACAGATTATATTTGTCGAGAAGTGCAAAATCGTATGAATACGACCCTCGTTGTGTATCTTGATTAATTGGATTGTTTCTTTGTGAATTCCTATACCAAGGTTTTGTAGATGTGTCTCCGAGTATTCCTTGATCATTTCCTCTAACAAGAGAAGTTCCTCTAATTCTATAAATTTTTCTAGAATACTCTTTTCTTCAATATCATTCAAAAAAGTTTCGGATTGCCTAGTATTACACCAATTAGTAACCCAAGATTCCAGACTTTTTTGAAATGAGAGAGAAATCCACCAGGGCAAAAATACTATAGATGCAAGATATAAAAGAGGAGTGAATGCTTTCTTTTTTGCCATTTTTCACTGTGAATTGTTAATGAACCCATCTCATCCGTCGACTCTATGTAATCTAATATTTATCTCACGCATCAGTTCTATTAAAAGTCTCAATTCCAACAAGTAAAAAGGCGGGAATTTCCTTCTTTAGAAATGGTTGATTATGAGATATTTCAAATTTTTGCTTATTTTTTTTTTAGTTGTGTATATTTCGATACATATACATATAAAAGATCCCCAAAAGAGTTTTTTTTATACTTGTTCCATATATGTCTGCTTTGACTCGAATGAATGTTCTGAAGAAACCTCGATTAAGTTATGTTATATATATTATTCTTGCGTTTTTGCCCTTCTGCTGAGAAAGCATTCATTTCTCGGCTCATTTCTTAAAATACTTCAATTGGTACACGCAAGAAATAGGCCAATTCAGCAGCTTTTTGTTCCATTTCCCGTGGAGTAAAATTCTCATCAGTACGAGTCAATGGAATGGCTCCCTGGCCTCTGATATCCATATAAAGGACACGCCGAGCATAAATACCCTCTTTAACTTCTATTCTGATGGACTGAATATCTTTTATAAAAAATCGGAGGAAGACCCGACGATTTTTTCCAGGAAATCCCCAACGAAAGATACACACTATTCCGTCTTTTCTATCAAATCGATCATAACCACTACCTACATTCCACGAAATTGTGCACCACAAATAGGAGCTAATAAAAAGACCCGCGATCCCGTAGAAAGACATCACAATTCCTTGTGGAAAAAAAACTATTTGCTGAGACGGAAATAAAGATATCAAATTTCTACCAAGATAACTCGAGGTTCCAACCAACAAGAATCCTAATGAACCTAAAAAAAGGATAACAGCCCAGCAGAAATTACTTGTTTTTCGAGCCCCCGTTATAGGTTCTATCCATATATGTTCTGATCGACAACTCATACTTTATCCAGTTACTTTTTTTTATTGAGAGAATACCCCAAATGAATTTGACTTTAGTCCGTTTGTTTCCGAAGTAACCCGCATCAACTAGTACTAGTTTGATGTGAACCTTTAGGAGTAATTCATTAAATTGGTTAGATCTAAACTAATAACATACCCTTCGTATGATCTCACTAAAGATAGCCACATGCATATAGATAGACCAACTGTTCAGCCATCCGCCGATTCGGGTCTATTTGAAAATCGATAGAATTAGAATATAGTATTTTCTGGAGACATAAGAGTTTTTCGGCGGAAGCCGCTTATACCAATTTGTCTAAATGGATATCTGTGTTATGATACAAGCGTAAATTTGAAAAAAAAAATAGATGAGAGTTTGTGCCATCGGCTCTAAACAATCTTGTTTTTTTGAACATGAAGAAATAAAGAAGCCATTGCGATTGCCGGAAATACTAGGCCTACTAAAGGGACCAAAACAGAGGGAAAGTTAAGAGTTGTCATAGAATGGGTACCTCGATTTACTATTTGTACCTGTTATTTTTATTTAGATTTATAATTTATATTTATAATATAAAGATATATTATTATATATAAAGAATAAAGATATCTTATTATAATTTGATAATTCTAAATTGGAATTATATATTCTAAATTGGAATTATATATACTTATATCTATACTTAATATCTATTCTATTAAGTATAGATATAAGTATATATCTAAGTGAGTATATAATGTAGTTTTTCATTTCATCTTTCTACATGAAAGATTTGAAAGGATATGGATGCGATATTATTTTATTCATTTTTTGCTCTTGTCTTCGAATTTCATTTACTAAGCACTTAAAAATAAATAAGATAAGATTCTATTTATATTGAAGGGTTTGTTAGAATGCCATCCAGCAGGGATTCTTAGTAAAAATAAGATTATCGTAAGATTAAGATATAGAAAGATAAAAAAATCTATATTTTATAGAAAATATAGATTAGATTTTAATTTAATTATATATGACGAGAAGAAGATATTTTTTATTTGCCTAATTTCACGAAAATAAGAATTTCATCTTTTATCTTGTTGATAGAGACTTCTTGATCAATAATCAAAAATATAGAAAAAAGAGGAAGATTTTCTATTTTCTGTGACTTTAGATTCTTTGATACAATTAGATCTTATGTCAACAAAGACAACCCTATTCGTCTAATTTTGATTCAAAGCAAAGGAAAGAAAGTGTGGAGTTGAAATAACTCACTCAGAACGCTTTTTAAAGGATTACGTGGTACGATTAGATCGAATAAGCCCTTCTGGAATAAATACTCAGACGCTTGTGAACCGTCGGGTACTGTTTTATTCAATGTTTGTTCAATTACTCTTTTACCCGCAAAGGCAATGTAGGCATTGGGTTCGGCAATAATGATATCCCCCAACATACCAAAACTAGCTGTCACACCACCGGTAGTAGGAGATGTAAGGATTGGTACATAGAATAACTTTTTATTTGATTGATAATCATATAAAGCAGAAGATATTTTAGCCATTTGCATCAAGCTCAAACTTCCTTCTTGCATGCGTGCCCCTCCAGAAGCACACACTATAATAAGAGGTAGAAATTCTTTAGTAGCGTATTCAATCAAACGGGTAATTTTCTCCCCCACTACGGATCCCATACTACCCCCCATAAACTGAAAATCCATAACCGCAATTGATATGGTAATACCGTTTAGTTGCCCTATGCCTGTTTGAACAGCCTCGGTTAATCCTGTTTTTCTTTGATAAGAATCGATACGCTTTTTATAAGGCTCCTCCTCCGAATGAAATTGAATGGGATCCAGAGAGACCATGTCTTCATCCATAGGCTCCCAAGTACCCGGATCGATCGAAAGTTCAATTCTATCTGAACTACTCATTTTCAAATGATATCCACATTGTTCACAAAGATTCATTTTTGATTGAAAACTTTTC